TGAATATTTATTCCATAAGGGCTTATTCGATCTAATCGTACCACGTAATCTTTTAAAGGATGTTCTGAGTGAATTATTTCGGCTACACGCCTTCTTTCCTTTGGATCAAACTTAGATTTAAGTAGAACTGTAGAGTAGAGTTTTAATTTATTTATTAATTTAATAATTAATAAAACGGAATAAATTTTTTGAAATGAAAATTATTAAATTATAAGACAAGAGCACGAAAATAACTAAAAATAGGAATAAAAAAAAGGTACATACATATATTTCGTGTAGAAACGTGTAGAAGGGTGAATAAGTCCGTTTATTTACACATTTTTTTATAAGTATTTATTCAAAAAAAAATTATTAAAACATATACTTAATATATTCCTTATTTAAGTATATACTCACTTAGGTATAATTACTATAAATATAAAATATAATATATATATATATTATATAAATATAATTATTATATATGAATATATATGAATTATAAAATATCTTTAATAAGAATATAAGGTTTTAATAAGAATATAAGGTTAAAATAAAAAAATAAAAATAGTAATATAAAATATAAAGCAATAAATAAAAATAACAGGTACAAATATTAAATCGAGGTACCCACTCAATGATAACTCTCAACAGCTTTCCCTCTATTTTTGTGCCTTTAGTGGGCTTAGTATTTCCGGCAATTGCAATGGTTTCTTTATTTCTTCATGTTCAAAAAAACAAAATCTTTTAGATACTATAGGGACAACTCTGTATCCATTTTTTTTTTCAAGACTTACTTTGATCATAACACCCCTATCTATTTAGTAGAATAGAATATGGTATAACATCTGGCTTCTTTCGAGCATAAACTCTTATGTATGTGTGTAAACATGATATATGGGTAAATTAATTATAACAATTTCAAATGGATCGGTAGCGGGGAGAGTTTCGGAAATGTAAAGTGAATATATCTATATGTGGATATCTATAGGAAATCATACGAAAGAGATGTTATTATTTTAGTTTGGATCTAAGTAATTCGATGAATTTTTCTAAAATAAAAGTTTCACATCTATAGTAGTGCTGGTTGATGAGAGTTACTTCGGAAACAAAAAAAAGTAAACTAAAATTTCTTTTTGTTATTCTTCCAATTCCAATAAAATGCAACTAGGTCTAGTGAGAGTATGAGTTGGCGATCAGAACGTATATGGATAGAACTTATAGCGGGATCTCGAAAAATAAGTAATTTCGGTTGGGCCCTCATTCTTTTTTTAGGTTCATTAGGGTTTGTATTGGTTGGAACCTCCAGTTATTTTGGTAGGAATTTTATATCTTTGTTTCCTTCTCAGCAAATAAATTTTTTTCCACAGGGTATCGTGATGTCTTTCTATGGGATCGCGGGTCTCTTTATTAGCTCCTACTTGTGGTGCACAATTTCGTGGAATGTAGGTAGTGGTTATGATCGATTTGATATAAAAGAGGGCATAGTGTGTATTTTTCGTTGGGGATTTCCTGGAAAAAACCGTCGCATATTCCTGCGATTCCTTATGAAAGATATTCAGTCTATCAGAATAGAAAATAAAGAGGGTCTTTTTGCTCGTCGGGTTCTTTATATGGAAATCAGAGGCCAGGGGGCCATTCCCTTGACACGTACTGATGAGAATTTGACTCCACGAGAAATTGAGCAAAAAGCTGCTGAATTGGCCTATTTCTTGCGCGTACCAATTGAAGTATTTTGAAAAAAGGAACTGAAAAATGAATACTTTGCAAAAGGGAAAAAACTCAAGAACTCTCTTTTTTTCTATACCATAACTTAACGGAAGTTTGTTCTGAATGCCTGCCTATTCAAGCCAAAGTAAACGTATATGAAGCAACTCTAAAACGAAATTTTGTGTGTCCATCATTTTTTTTTTTCAAATATTTGACATTTTTTTTAATAAAACGGGAGTTCTTTCGTTTCGAAATCCAACTAATATTACTTTGAAGCGAACTCTTTCTTATTCTATTTTCTGTATTTTTTCTAGATTCAAGGACTAACCTAACCACTCTACTGCATCACAAATAAAAATTTCGAAATAGATTAATGGGCTCGATGGCTTGGGTTGGGATATAACTTATGCTTGATACAAATATTAGTATCATATAGAGTCGACGCATGGGGTGAGTTCATTAAAACTTCAAAAATTCACAGACGAAAAAATGGCAAAAAAGAAAGTATTTATTTCCCTTCTATATCTTGCATTTATAGTATTTTTGCCTTGGTGGATCTCTCTCTCATTTAAAAAAAGTCTGGAATCTTGGATTACTAATTGGTGGAATATTAGGCAATCCGAAATTTTTTTGAATGATATTCAAGAAAAGAGTATTCTAAAAAAATTCATAGACTTAGAGGAACTCCTTCGTTTGGAGGAAATGATAAAGGAATACCCAGAAACGCATTTACAAAAGCTTCGCGTCGAAATCTACAAAGAAACGACCCAATTGATCAAGATGCACAATGAGGATCGTATCCATACAATTTTACATTTCTCGACAAATATAATCTGTTTCGTTATTCTAAGTGGTTATTCTATTATAGGTAATGAAGAACTTGTTATTCTTAACTCTTGGGTTCAAGAATTCCTATATAACTTAAGCGACACAATAAAGGCTTTTTCTATTCTTTTATTAACTGATTTATGTATAGGATTCCATTCGCCCCACGGTTGGGAATTAATGATTGGCTCTGTCTACAAAGATTTTGGATTTGCTCATAATGATCAAATTATATCCGGTCTTGTTTCTACTTTTCCAGTCATTTTAGATACAATTTTTAAATATTGGATCTTTCGTTATTTAAATCGTGTATCTCCTTCACTTGTAGTGATTTATCATTCAATGAATGACTGAAAAATGATCGAACGGCCCAATTATAATATTTGTTTGTTACTTTGTACATAAGCAAAACATTGAAAATTGTACCTATTATTTCTACCCAGTAAAGGGATTTCTCCAATATTTCAGAAAAATTATTTCAGTAAATATCAAAATTATAGGTAGGCAACTCTATTGGCGACCTACCTACTTTTATTGTATAAATTTTCGGGATCAATGATTGGACCATGCAAACTAAAAAAACCTTTTCGTCGATAAAGAAAGAGATTACTCGATCCATTTCCCTATCGCTCATCATATATATAATAACTCAGGCACCCGTTTCAAATGCCTATCCCATTTTTGCACAGCAGGGTTATGAAAATCCACGAGAAGCAACCGGCCGTATTGTATGTGCCAATTGCCATTTAGCTAATAAACCCGTGGATATCGAGGTTCCACAAGCGGTACTTCCGGATACTGTATTTGAAGCAGTTGTTCGAATTCCCTATGATCTGCAAGTGAAACAAGTTCTTGCTAATGGTAAAAAAGGAGCTTTGAATGTGGGGGCTGTTCTTATTTTACCCGAGGGGTTTGAACTAGCCCCGCCCGATCGTATTTCACCCGAGATTAAAGAAAAGATAGGAAATCTGTCTTTTCAAAGTTACCGCCCTACTAAAAAAAATATTCTTGTGATAGGTCCTGTTCCTGGTCAGAAATATAGTGAAATCACCTTTCCTATTCTTTCCCCGGATCCTGCCACTAAGAAAGATGCTCACTTCTTAAAATATCCCATATATGTAGGCGGGAACAGAGGAAGGGGTCAGATTTATCCCGACGGGAGCAAGAGTAACAATAATGTTTATAATGCTACAGCAGCGGGTATAGTAAACAAAATTATACGAAAAGAAAAAGGGGGGTATGAAATAACCATAGTTGAGGCATCGGATGGGCGTCAAGTGGTTGATATTATCCCTCCAGGGCCGGAACTTCTTGTTTCTGAAGGCGAATCCATCAAACTTGATCAACCATTAACGAGTAATCCTAATGTGGGCGGATTTGGTCAGGGGGATGCCGAAGTAGTACTTCAAGATCCATCACGTGTCCAAGGCCTTTTGCTCTTCTTGGCATCCGTTATTTTGGCACAAATCTTTTTGGTTCTTAAAAAGAAACAGTTTGAGAAGGTTCAATTGTCCGAAATGAATTTCTAGATCCGCAGATTTTTCAACATCAAATTATATATAAAAAGAAATAAACTTTTGTTGCCAATTATATTATGTAATTGTGTATGATCAAAAAAATTTTGTTTGTTTCTTTTTTCAGGTTTCGGGAATTACTTACTTATACTGGTCGTGATGTGTATATTGTGAAAAAGACTATATTAATTTGACTTATCTTTTATTTGTTTTTTCGATCCAAATCGAAGTGATATAGAATGAATCCTTAGTTTTCTATTTGAATAGAATCAAAACAAAAGATAAATAACCGGAGAATATAAACCAAAGCCTAAATGAAAGGAACAAAGGGTTTAGGGAGGGGGTTGTGCATCGCCTAGTCTTTGACAAAAGGGATTTTACACAACCCTTTCTTGTGTCGAATTAAATAGGATTGTTGATCTTATTCGTCAACAACTCCTATTCTTAGATTCCATTTTTGGCGGGGTTTATCATAATCTTTTTTTCTATTTATCATGTTAAGTAGTGGACAAACAAAAATATAGGCAAATTTATTGAACAAATAGAACTTCTTCAATTTCAATGAACTTTTAAAATAGAAAAAAAAAAGGAAACTTTGATTAGATTAAATATTAGATTAAGATTAAATAAAGTGAGGTTCTATTTTATTAGTTTAGTATAGATATTTTATTACTATAGAAAGGGTTTCAGGATATCTAATCGATAGAAATCTATACTATCTATATATAGAATTATATAGAATTGGGAGTCATCCAAAAAACGGAACTTGAGTGATTCCTTCTTTGTTTTAATTTTTAAAATATTCAGAGATACTTTTGAGTAAAAGATGTTCTGAATCAATTAATTAAGTGCATTTTTCAAAACATCAATCAAATGTGTATTTTTTTGAACCACTTATAAAAAAAAAATATTATAATTATTTATGATTATTTTATGATTATTAAGAACTCAACGGGACCTATCCCCTCTTTC